TATTTGATCAAATAAAAAAGCAACTTTGGGATTGCTGAATCACAGACAAATCACAGACAAAAAAATATAATAAATATATAAAGCAACGGAGCCATCATAGTATTTTAAAATTCCTCCGAAAGGAAGGGTGGTAAGTTGATCATTTACCGATCGGGGTCTGATCGATCCTATTTTTTTCTGGAAGGTAAGGGTCAATTTTATTGTAGAGCCGTATGCAATGCATAAAAGATGCCCGTACGGTTGTTCGATTCTATCTTTTTTTTCTTTTTATTCTTTTATCTTTCTTTTATCTTCCCCTCATCATGCGAAATAGAGAAACCTTTTATTATCTTATATCATCAGGGTAATGATCCATCAACCTGCTGGTTCTTTTTCTGAAGTAGCAACGGGAGAATTCATCCTGGAAGTGGGAGAACTACTGAAACTACGTGAAACCCTGACAAGGGTTTATGTACAAAGAACGGGCAAACCCTTATGGGTTGTATCCGAAGACATGGAAAGAGATGCTTTTATGTCAGCAACAGAGGCCCAAGCTTATGGAATTGTTGATCGTGTAGCGGTTGAATGACAATAGCCTGGATTTGGCGTCAATTCGTGATTTGAAATTACCCCTGCCGAGTTTAATATTAATATTCTATGACTTTTATTTACTATTCTATTGAATAAAAGTAATTCATAATCATCCGGTTAGGATCGATCTAAACCAGCCCATTATGTATATGATTCAACATGCCAACTATTAAACAACTTATTAGAAATACAAGACAGCCAATTAGAAATGTCACAAAATCCCCCGCGCTTCGGGGATGCCCTCAGCGTCGAGGAACATGTACTAGGGTGTATGTGCGACTCGTTCAGATCATGAACTAGAACAAAGGAAAGAGAACAATGTTCGAATATCAATGATCAAATAGGATAGAACGGAAAAACGAACTACATTTCCTATCTAAAAATAAGAAAATGGATCATATCCCTTTTATTGTGTATGAAATTTATGGTTTCTATTGGTGTAAATCCACTCACCTCAATTCAAGATGAGAAGCAATTCTCCATTGGTAGCAAATAGTTATCCATTAAGCGGAGGAAATCTTAGTTAACATAGACCCCTCTTGCAAGAACGGACTAACAGGGTCAGCTACCCAGCCAACCTTCATAATTAAATACCGTTACTGTATAGGTAGAGCTCGTTGTGAAAGACCTATTACTGGATAATTCATGGGTAGAGCCGAAGAATGTGAACTATACAAGTTAGCAATAACATTGATTAAATGAAGTAAAGGCTCCGGTGTATAGAGAAGACCTCACCGTTTAAGAAGTAACCATAGAAACGATGGAATCCACTATTTCTTTATCATTGCTATTTTTTTTTAATACCTAGTATAGTACAATTTCGTATTTCGAGGTAGAAATGCCTAGAAAAAAAATCGTGGTTGGGAAGGTTATAGTAGCCAAAGCCATTGGAATTTTTAGTTTATACATTGGAAAAATAAGTTTTGTTATTAATATACTAGGAAAGGGGCAAAAGAATAACTGAAAGAAAGGAAATCTATTAGTTATTCGTTAAAGTTTCATTTATTCAATGACCAGAATTAGACGGGGATATATCGCTCGGAGACGTAGAACAAAAATGCGTTTATTTGCATCAAGCCTTCGGGGGGCTCATTCAAGACTTACTCGAACTATTACTCAACAAAAAATAAGAGCTTTGGTTTCGGCTCATCGGGATAGGGATAGGCAAAAAAGAAATTTTCGTCGTTTGTGGATCACTCGAATAAATGCAGCAATTCGTGAAAGGGGTGTATGCTATAGTTATAGTAGATTAATAAACGATCTGTACAAGAGACAGTTGCTTCTTAATCGTAAAATACTTGCACAAATAGCTATATCAAATAGGAATTGTCTTTATATGATTTCCAATGAGATCATAAAAGAAGTACGTTGGAAGGAATCCACCGGTTAAACGGAGTTGCCCGGAGAATGAACTCCGGGAAGGTCGAATAAAAATGAATAGAATATGATAAAATATGAGAAAATAGTCAAAATAAATATGAATCAACACGTTCAATAAAAAAATTTCTTCTTCCCAGATTATTATTTTTTTTTCTTACGACACGAGAATTAAATCCGGATTCTTGGATTTTTCCAACAAAATATCAATCCGCGTTTGAGTTCGGATGGGAATTTGAATTCAAGTGAAGAAAGAGTAAACCTACCTTTTTCTGGCTCTAAGACTAGGAGTTCTAGTGGTCGACTCGGTTCTTTCAAATTGTTTCTCATTATTAAGAAAAGGTAACAAAGATAAAATACGAGCTTGTTTTATAGCAATAGTAATTAATCGTTGTTGTTTCAAGGTCAATCTATTCACTCGTCTAGATAATATTTTTCCCTGTTCACTAATAAATCGACTAATTAAACTCATGTTTTTATAATCAATTCGATCCCCCGATTGGATCGGGGGCAAACGCCTACGAAAAGATCGCTTGGATTTAAGAAAAGTTCG